ACAAGAAAGGAGGAATCCATCCATTTTATGAAGAATCCAATACCTATGGATTTATCCTTATGAAACATCCTGCAAATCCTTTTCTTTTTTTCTATTTCTATATATAGAAATAGAAAAAAGAAAACTGTAATGAGATAATAAAGAAAGATTTGGATATGCGTAAAGATCTAATCTTGTTTTCAGCCGAAACAAAATAAGAGAAGTCTTTTTTTGTTTTAATTATTTTCCTAAGTTATAAGTTAAAGTGAATTGAAGAAAAGAAGTTCTATTTGTTCAATTATACCTGGAAAAAAACAAGGAATAAGAATCTTTCAGGAGAAAAAATCATGATTCGATTCGATACAAGACGACACAAGAAAAGGATTTTCTTGTGTCGTCTTGTATCGAATCGAATAGACAATTAGGAAGACTCAGATTTCTTTCTAGAAATCTTTTTGACTTTCATTTTTCCCGTCCTTGCCTTGTATTCTATTCTTTTGTATTTGTATACTTATTAGGAATGGTATACAAGTAATGAGTTTCAGACATCCCGCAAAATAAAAAAAATAAAATAAACAAAGAAAAGACTTATAGAATCTTTTGAATCATATTCCTATATCATTCTATCGATCAACAAGAAGTTGGCACTTTTACCAACTTTATTTTAAGGAATCTCTAGATCTAGAAATTCATTTCGTACAACTGAACCTTTTCAAACTGTTTCTTTTTCAGAACCAAAAAGATTTGTGCCAAAATCACAGATGCCAAGAAGAACAGAAGACCTTGGACTCGTAATGGATCTTGAAGCACTATTTCTGCGTCTCCCTGACCAAAACCTCCTATATTTGGATTACTTGTTAATGGTTGATCAAGCTTGATGGATTCACCTTCTGAAACAAGAAGTTCTGGTCCTGGAGGTATAATATCAACCACTTGACGTCCTTCTGATGCATCAACTATGGTTATTTCATATCCCCCTTTTTCTTTACGTACTATTCTGCTTACTATACCAGCAGATGTAGCATTATAAACTGTATTGTTACTCTTGCTACCATCAGGATAAATCTGACCCCTTCCTCTGTTCCCACCTACATATATAGGATATTTTAAGAAGTAAACGTCTTTTTTCGTAGCAGGGTCGGGGGAAAGAATAGGAAAGACGATTTCACTATATTTCTGACCGGGAACAGGACCTATCACAAGAATATTTCTTTTATTAGGACGATAACACTGAAAAGAAAGATTGCCCATCTTTTCTTTCATTTCGGGAGAAATACGATCGGGAGGAGCTAATTCGAATCCCTCGGGTAAAATAAGAACAGCTCCTACATTCAAAGCTCCTTTTTTACCATTAGCAAGAACTTGTTTCAGTTGCATATCATAAGGAATTCGAACAACTGCTTCAAATACAGTATCAGGAAGTACAGCTTGCGGAACTTCAATATCCACGGGCTTATTAGCTAAATGGCAATTGGCACATACAATTCGCCCAGTTGCTTCTCGTGGATTTTCATATCCCTGCTGCGCAAAAATGGGATATGCATTTGAAATAGATGCTCGAGTTATTACATATATCATGATCAATACAAAAATAGATCGAGTCATCTGTCCTTTTACCCAAGAAAAAGTCTTTCTATTTTGCATGGTCCAATCATTGATCCCCGGAATTTCTACAATAAATTCGATAGGTAACCAGTAGAATTCCCTATCCACAAATTTGCCATTGTATTGATTGTACTGAAATGATTGTACTGGTGGAATATAGTATGAATACCTTGAGTTGAAAAGGTAGAAGTATAAAGAATAAGTAAGATGAAAAAGGATTTATTTATACACGAAGAAAGATTATTATTTGATATCAATTATCAATCAAATAATGAATTATTCATTCTTATTCATTCATTGAATGATAAATTACTACAAGCGAAGGAGATACACGATTTAAAAAATGAAAGATCCAATATTTCACAATTGTATCTAGAATCACTGGAAAAGTGGAAACAAGACCAGAGATAATCTGATCATTCTGAGCCAATCCAAAATCGTTGTAGATTGAACCAATCATTAGTTCCCAACCATGGGTTGAGTGAAACCCGATCCATAAATCAGTAACTAAAAGAATTGAAAAAGCTTTGATTGTATCACTTAAGTTATAGAGAAATTCCTGAATCCAAGAATTTAGAATGAAAAGTTCTTCATTACCCAGAAAAAAATAACCACTTAGTATAGCGAAACAGATTAGGTTTGTAGAGAAATGCAAAATTATATGGAAATGAGATTCATTTTGTCTTTGAACCAATTGTATTGTTTCCTTGTGCATTCCTATATGAAACCTTTGCATATGTGTCTCCGAGTACTCCTTTATCATTTCGTCCAACAGGAAGAGTTCTTCTAATTCCATAAATCTTTCTAGAACATTTTTCTCTTGAATATCATTCAAAAGGATTTCGGATTGCCTGGTATTCCACCAATTAAGAATCCAAGTTTCTAGACATTTCTTAAATGAGAGAGAAACCCACCAGGGCAAAAAGAGTATAGATACAAGATATGGGAGGGAAGCCAATACTTTCTTTTTTTTCATTCTGTATCCGTTATGTAAATTGTTAATGAACCTTTTTCATTCGTCGATTCTATCTGAGATTTCTATGAAGCACGAATTATATAACAAGAAGAAGGTATCGAACCTATGGATCTTTTCCTATTTTTGTTTTTGTGTAAGAATTGAGTCTTTAGGATCTAGAATAGAACATACAAGAAAGGTCCTTTTCGAATGAAAAATAGAAGTAAATATTCTTTCCATATTCCAGAGATCGCAATTAGGCAAATTGTAACCGATTTCCCCTTCATTTATTCCTTTCGATGAATACTCCGAAAACCCATTTTGAACTAACGAATATAATTTGGATTTAAAGACGAACTCTACCAGATCATTTAATTCTTTTCTTTCTATTTCGAATTCAAAAGATTTCACTGTCTAACCGCAGCGCGGAGATAGGGTATCAATTCAAAGGACGAATTATGTTTTACGAAAACAAAAGACATGTTAGGATATTTGATGAATCTACACTACACTTATTAGACCTTTTGATAGTATCAAGAGTGAAGCTGAACGACATGTGTATGCATATACAAAAGAGTTTTTGTGTACAAATATCCTTAATCTTTTTTTTTCTTTTTCAAGATATTTTATTTGATTAATTCTATTAGATTTTTAGATCTTATTAATATTGTTCCATATACGTTCTCCTGATAGATGTATTAAGTTCCTTCTCTCATGCTGATATTTATTCTTTAGTTCATTTCAAAATACTTCAATGGGTACGCGCAAGAAAGAGGCCAATTCGGCAGCTTTTTGTTCAATTTCTCGTGGAGTCAAATTCTCATCAGTACGGGTCAACGGAATGGCTCCTTGGCCCCTGATTTCCATATAAAGGACACGACGAGGAAAAAGACCCTCTCTCACCTCCATTCTGATTGATTGGATATCTTTCAGAAAGATACGAAGAAAGATGCGACGATTTATTCCAGGAAATCCCCAACGAAAGAGGGACATTATCCCTTCTTTTCTATCAAATCGGTCATAACCACTACCTACATTCCATGAAATTGTGCACCACAAATAAGAACTAATGAATAAACCTGCGATTCCATAGAAAGACATCACGATCCCTTGGGGGAAAAAAAGAATTTGCTGAGACGGAAATACGGATATCAGATTTTTACCAAGATAACTGGAAGTTCCAACCACTAAGAATCCTAGTGAACCTAAAAAAAGGATACAGGCCCAGCAAAAATTACTTGTTTTTCGAGACCCCGTTATAAGTTCTATCCATATATGTTCTGATCGCCAGTTCATACTATACTAGATCCAGTTGCATTCGATTGGAATTTATAGAATAACCCAAATGGATTTGACTCGACTTTGATTGCTTGATCCCTAAGTAACTTTCATTAACTAGCAGCATTCCGGCAGGAACCATTAGAAATAATTGGTTAGATACATTGAGTTTCTATTTCAAAGATTTTTCAAAAAGATTTGCGGATCATTTTGAATTTAATCATTTAATTGATTAAGCTATAACTGCATATACATGCATTAATGCGTATATTATCTATCGATATACATAACAACGGTATACCTAACAAAACAACTCTTACATTTGTTTTCGGAAAGTCCACATAGCATATATCCTACCCTATTACATTAAAAAAGAGTATCTGTATGATGATCTAGTGTTGAAATAAATTGATGAGATTTGGTCCCATCATATTTAGACAATCTTATTTCTTTGAACATAAAGAGATAAAGAAGCCATTGCGATTGCCGGAAAGACTAGGCCCACTAAAGGAACAAAAATAGAGGGAAAGTTCAAATCTATCATAGAATGGGTACCTCGATTTCATAGTTCTATTATAATTAGAAATTCTAATTATAAATAGAAATTCTAATTATAAAGATATCTTATGATAAGTCTATCTATTAGAAATAAGATTCAGATAATATTCATATGAAATATTTCATAATCAATAACGAATGTAGAACTCAACGAAGCGTACTTATTCCTCTTTGTACACGAATATGTATGATAATCCTGCTTTCATAAATTGGATTCTTCTTCTCCCATCCTTATCTTCATCGTCTTTCTATCTTTCCTTTCAAAACACCTTTTTTTGAAAAGTTTTTTTTTGAAAAGAAAGATAGAAACGAGTTTCTTAGGAGTTTACGACTTTAACCAATCTTATCCAACAAACATGGATTCCTAGTGAAAAACGGGAGTTCTCACTAAATAGAAAGAACTTCTATATTCTGATTATTTTTTATTTGAATATTTATTTATTTTGAATCTTCATTCAAGGGAAGGAAACCGTGTAGCTGAAATAACTCATTCAGAACACCTTTTAAAAGATTACGCGGTACGATTAGGTCGAATAAGCCCTTATGGAATAAATACTCAGCCGTTTGTGAACCGTCAGGTACTGTCTTTTTCAATGTTTGTTCAATTACTCTTTTACCCGCAAAC